TCATCCGACACGTACACGTCATGGACATCCCGCCTTTCTATGTTCGATAGACTTGTATGTAACTATTGAGAGTGAAGATATTCTACATAATGTGAATATTCCACCCAAAAGTTTGCTTTTAGTTCAAAACGATCAATATGTAGAATCAGAACAAGTAATTGCTGAGATTCGCGCAGGAATATCCACTTTGAATTTTAAAGAGAAGGTTCGAAAACATATTTATTCTGATTCAGACGGAGAAATGCACTGGAGTACCGATGTCTATCATGCACCCGAATTTACATATGGTAATGTTCATCTATTACCAAAAACAAGTCATTTATGGATATTATTAGGAGGGCCGTGCAGGTCCAGTCTAGTCTACCTTTCGATCCACAAGGATCAGGATCAAATGAATGCGCATTCTCTTTCTGGCAAGCGAAGATATACTTCTAACCTCTCAATAACCAATGATCAGGCGAGGCAGAAATTGTTTAGTTCGGATTTTTATGGTCAAAAAGAAGATAGGATTCCTGATTATTCAGACCTTAATCGAATCATATGTACTGGTCAGTATAATCTCGTATATTCGCCTATTCTTCACGGGAATTCTGATTTATTGTCAAAAAGGCGAAGAAATAAATTCATCATTCCACTACACTCGATTCAAGAACTCGAGAATGAACTAATGCCCTGTTCAGGTATCTCGATTGAAATCCCCGTAAATGGTATTTTCCGTCGAAATAGTATTTTTGCTTATTTCGATGATCCTCGATACAGAAGAAAGAGTTCGGGCATTATTAAATATGGGACTATAGAAACGCATTCAGTCATCAAAAAAGAGGATTTGATTGAGTATCGAGGAGTCAAGGAATTTAGGCCAAAATACCAAATGAAAGTAGATCGATTTTTTTTCATTCCTGAAGAGGTGCATATCTTGCCCGGATCTTCTTCCATAATGGTACGGAACAATAGTATCGTTGGGGTCGATACACAAATCACCTTAAATCTAAGAAGCCGAGTCGGTGGGTTGGTCCGGGTGGAGAGAAAAAAAAAACGAATTGAACTGAAAATCTTTTCTGGAGATATCCATTTTCCTGGAGAGACGGATAAGATATCCAGACATACCGGCGTTTTGATACCACCAGGAACAGGAAAAAGAAATTCCAAGGAATACAAAAAAGTTAAAAATTGGATCTATGTCCAACGAATTACACCTAGTAAGAAAAGGTTTTTTGTTTTAGTTCGACCTGTCGTCACATATGAAATAACGGACGGTATAAATTTAGGAACCCTTTTTCCACCGGATCCATTGCAGGAAAGGGATAATGTGCAACTTCGAATTGTCAATTATATCCTTTATGGAAATGGCAAACCGATTCGAGGAATTTCTGACACAAGTATTCAATTAGTTCGGACTTGTTTAGTATTGAATTGGAACCAAGACAAAAAAAGTTCTTCTTGCGAAGAAGCCCGTGCTTCTTTTGTTGAAATAAGGACAAATGGTTTGATTCGACATTTCCTAAGAATCAACTTAGTGAAATCCCCTATTTCGTATATCGGAAAAAGGAATGATCCGTCGGGGTCAGGATTGCTCTCTGATAATGGATCAGATTGTACCAATATCAACCCCTTTTCTGCCATTTATTCCTATTCCAAGGCAAAAATTCAACAATCTCTTAACCAACCTCAAGGAACTATTCATACGTTGTTGAATAGAAATAAGGAATGTCAGTCGTTGATAGTTTTGTCAGCAGCCAATTGTTCTCGAATGGAGCCATTCAAAGATGTAAAATATCACAGTGTGATAAAAGAATCAATTAAAAAAGATCCCCTAATTCCAATTAGGAATTCATTGGGCCCTTTAGGAACATGCCTTCCAATTGAGAATTTTTATTCATCTTACCATTTAATAACTCATAATCAGATCTTAGTAACTAAATATTTGCAACTTGACAATTTAAAACAGACTTTTCAAGTGATTAAATTAAAATATTATTTAATGGATGAAAATGGAAAAATTTATAATCCCGATCCATGCCGTAACATTATTTTAAATCCATTCAATTTGAATTGGTCTTTTCTCCATCACAATTATTGTGCAGAGACATCTAAAATAATTAGTCTTGGACAGTTTATTTGTGAAAATGTATGTATAGCCAAAAATGGACCGCCCCTCAAATCGGGTCAAGTTATACTTGTTCAAGTTGACTCGATAGTGATACGATCAGCTAAGCCTTATTTGGCCACCCCCGGAGCAACTGTTCATGGCCATTATGGGGAAACCCTTTACGAAGGAGATACATTAGTTACATTTATATATGAAAAATCGAGATCTGGTGATATAACACAGGGTCTTCCAAAAGTAGAACAGGTCTTAGAAGTGCGTTCGATTGATTCAATATCCATGAATCTAGAAAAGAGGGTTGAGAGTTGGAACAAATGTATACCAAGAATTCTTGGAATTCCTTGGGGATTCTTGATTGGTGCTGAGCTAACTATAGCGCAAAGCCGAATCTCT